GCAAATGGAACGGAATTGACAAAACAGTCCTAGAAACAAAATTCTCCCACTTAGGCTTACTATGTTTTAGGATTTTTTTTAGAATATCAAAACTGATTCAGTTTCTTATATTATAATGTATAACGGTATTTATATTCTAATCTACTTGAATATTGAATACCAGAAAACCATCTGAATTCGTATTTATTAAACGTTAAACACGTGCAAAAATACCTCGTCCGGCTGTCTTCTTGCTTTGTTTAATGCTCTCCTTTCTCTCCTTTCCGTGGTCAATTGACGCCTGACTTAGGGCGGAATATAATTCCCATTATCATTATCAAGGCACAAATCACTCTTTTGGTTAGTTAAACAAGTCAAAAGATTGGTTGGTTACCGAGCGTAACCCTTGGATAATGAAAGAAAAACGAAAGAAGAAAGAAAGTTCTCGACCATTGTTTTTCGGTTTGATTCAGAAACTTTATTTCATTGGTCTTTCTCTCTTTCAAGTTTAAAGATTGTATAGTTTAATGGTAAAGTTTGATTACCATTAACCCCCAGAAGAGTTAACGAGTCTTTCGGTTTGATCCTATTTATCTGCTGTTGAGCCTATTTATCTGCTGTTGAGCCTATTTATCTGCTGTTGAGCCTATTCATTGTCTTTCTATCCCATTCATCGCCGAGAGAGGTCGTACTTAGGGAACTATACTATACGATTTTTGGTATTTTCCTTATGCTGACCCTCGGCCCCTATGGTCCAGCGGTTACGACTTCTCTCTTTCACGGAGATAACGAGGGTTCAAGCCCCTCTGGGGGTGAACAACGCCCATAGAAATGACATTTTCAGTCGTCTAAAAGGAATGAGATTTTCAATCGTCTAAAATCAATTAGGCGTTGGGTCGATGCCCGAGTGGTTAATGGGGACGGACTGTAAATTCGTTGACAATATGTCTACGCTGGTTCAAATCCAGCTCGGCCCAACAATTCGCCAATCTACCATCAGATGGTAGAACCCTCTTGTTCTTAAGAAATACCTGATACGAGAGAATAAAAAAGAATGGAAATTTTCTGCTAGATCCCTTCTGATTCCCCTGGGATTGTAGTTCAATAGGCAAGAGCACCGCCCTGTCAAGGCGGACGTTGCGGGTTCGAGCCCCGTCAGTCCCGACGGATCCAATAAGTACATCAATTCGCCTCTCCTTTTTCTGTGAAATAAGGGACAGAGAGCGTAATTGAATTCCGAAGGTCTTTCCCCCCCTTTTTTTCAGGATTCTGTCGAAGAAAGAACAAACCCTAAACTAAAATGAAAATTACTAAAATAGTGAAGTTGATAGAATATTCCGTCTTTGCTCCCGCGACTCATCTTTATCATACTTCTTTGTCTTCCAAAGAAAATTGGATCATTAAAAAAACGGCGTTTAGAACCTAATTCCTCTCTTTTTCCACTTCGCTTTGTATTGTTTGTTGGGGTTTTGTAGTTAATGGAAACGGACGAGTGGTTAGATGCTACTTCATTTGATGGTTCTACAAGGAAGACCTAAGGTAGGTTATAGAAAAGAAGGATAAATAAAGGAATTTTGGATTGGGACGGGAATCAAATCTTGGATTCGGTATAGATAAAAGATCTTCGTATGTTATACTATTCAATTCTCGACGACGAATTAATTTAATGGATCAGATATTGTTATTCATGATATTGATCCGATTCAAGATCATCGATAGGGAGTGCATTCATTGAATTGACAGGTGAAAGATTTATCATCTCTATGGGATTAAATCCCGAGTTATTGTGAAATAAAAAAAACGATGAGATTATGGAAGTAAATATTCTTGCATTTATTGCTACTGCACTGTTCATTTTAGTTCCTACCGCTTTTCTACTTATAATTTACGTAAAAACAGTCAGTCAAAATGATTAATTACTTTAAATGAAACTTCAATTCTGATTTCTGATCAATAGTTGAAGAAATCAAATGAAAAGGATTCTATTTTTGCGTCTTAAATGAAATCAACGGGCTATAATCGACGGTATTCTATGAGATCCGAGAGTATGGTAAGTAAGAAATCAATTGATTTCTTACCATACTCTCTATTAGTGTTATTGTAGTGTATAAAGTTGTACTTGACTTTCTAATAAAGTTGGTACTATATTAGCTTTTATCTTCAATATCTGTAGTTATTAATCCATATACGGAATTGACGTAGGACCCAATTCTATTTCTTTGATACATCTATTTATTCCGATCAATGATACATCTATTTATTCCGATCAATCTGAAATAATCGTTTTACTGTTATAGAATACATTTCTCCACTAGAATCCAATGGAATTTCGAAATGAAGATATTTTTATTTGAAAATTATTTCAATTTCAATTCAAATAAAAAAATGCGTTGCAGAACGATCTATAAAACAATTGATACCCTTTCATTCCTCAACTAAATTAGGAGTGCTTCTAAAGCCCACTTCTTCCCCATACTACGAGTGAAAGGGAAAATGTAAAGACTACCATTAAAGCAGCCCAAGCAAGACTTACTATATCCATGTGAATTATGTCCCTTATCTCTATGATAGAATTATTCCGTTATTGCTCACTAATAATAGTAGAATCAATGGTCCAGAGTCAAAAAGGGATTCTGGCGAAACACTATTGATGAACCAATCAAATAAATCCATTTCTAAAAAATTACTATATGATATGATTTCTAATTGGCAAAGACTAAACACAAGTAAAATACACAATGACACCACAAAGGAATGTTACTAATGGAACATGTAGTAATAAAATAAGAGGGCCCATTCCTTTTTTTTTTGCCTTCATAAGTAAAAATAGCAAAATTGCTATCTATTACATACTTTTCTTTCCTATTTGATCTAATCCGTAGCCTTTCCCGATTGTCTCTCTGAAGCAGTTGGGAGATAGTATATTATACTCTTGAGGAGGGGAAAAAATGATTTTTTTCACTTTTTCTATACTTTTTCTATAAAAAAGTAAATTATCCATCCAATCTCAATCTAATAGTGATTCAATGCTTGAACACTCAGAGATTCTCGCGAGTCTATATTCGATTCGTTTGTTTATGAGGCGGCACCCGGATTTGAACTGGGGAAAAAGGATTTGCAGTCCCCCGCCTTACCACTCGGCCATGCCGCCAAAACGATACACAATAGTAGAAAATTTTCCCTTTTTGGGTTGGATTACTAAACTTTAGTTTATTGTACTTGCATCTTGCATCCTTTTTTAATCCTTTTTCTAAATTTAGAAAAATTAGAAAATAAACCCTTTTGATTGTATTTGATCCACCCCTTCGATTGATTGTATAGTATCTCAAAACGCACAATGCCGAAAAACTTCCCCTCACTTTTCTATTGAAAAATCAAATGTATATTTTCACCCAAAAAAGCCAAAATTTATGACAAATGGGAACCATTAACTATTCGTTGACTGAGAATTCCTGAATGATTCTTGGGTTTGAATCTAAAATTTGGTTTGCCTAATGACATAAGAAAATACAAATTGATACATACTTAATCAGTATTAATTCTTTTGAACCAAAAATCCTTCTCAATTTCCATTATTCTCAATTTCCATTATAACAAAAATTATAAGTATATGTAAACCCCAGAACGTAAATTCTTACACAGATACCCAATTTGGTATCTTATTTATATTGCCTATAAATAAAAAATAAAGGGAATTTGTTGGAACAAAAAAAGGCCCGGCTGGGTATTGACCGGGCCAGGCCCAAAAGGCACTTCGAACAAAATAAAAGGAAGAAGGTCTTCTTTATTTATCTTTCTATTTGGATCTTTCGAGCATCTAAATGGAATTGCTAATTATATAATAACGATAAAGAATGTCAAAGAAATACTTTCTTTAATCCTTACTTGATGTGTAATGTAAGATAGTAATTATCTTTTTCAATTGGGAGAGATGGCTGAGTGGACGAAAGCGGCGGATTGCTAATCCGTTGTACGAGTTATTCGTACCGAGGGTTCGAATCCCTCTCTTTCCGTTTCCGTTGATGACTTTCCATTTTTTTCTTTCAAATTTCGCAACCCCCTTTTTATTTTTTTACTAGTTAAACGTGTGGAATAGATAAAAGAAAATCTTAAGAAAATTGTAAAATCAAGCAAGAAAAACGAAATTTTTATTTTATTCTTCACGTCCAGGATTACGTCCTGGATCATTGGATAGGAATCCAAAGATGAAGAGAGAAACAAAGAATATTACTACTGTGTAAACGAAAAGTTTGAGAGTAAGCATTACACAACCTCCAAGATCATTTTTTGAAAAAGGAAAACGAGAAAAGATGATAGATCCTCCATTTTTATATCACATATCCTATTTTGACACCAAGAAATGAATTCTAGAAATAGAAAAGAATGTTCAGAAATTCAAATGAAGTTGAAATTTGTAATAAGAGTCTTTGATTACCGCAAATCACTTTCATACCCACAATTAGATATTGTAAGGGACCCTAACCTAATAAGGTCTTTCGCCGGAAAAGGGGTTAGAATCGGGAAATGGGGCGAACCAGATTTCTCGCAGCTATCCAAGAATTTCAATGTTTGAATCGAAGGTTCATACTGGCAGACTTATTTGATCTTATCAATTGTTATAATTTTTCTCGAATAAATCATGAATTTTCTAGGATAGTATTAAAGATCTTATCGAAAACTTACAGCAGCTTGCCAAACAAAGGCTAAAAGAAAAAAGAACAGGGGTATTACTGGCATAACATCTACGATTGGATTCAAAAAAGCATAGGCTTCGGGCAATTTGGCGAAGAAAAGACTACTCGGATAAAGGGCAGAATTAAGACAGATCAAACTAAAGATATTAAGCATAACAGACATTTTGTTCGTCGAGATAATTGCATTTTGATTGAGTTATTGATATAAGGAAAAATGAAGAAAGTAAGGTAGACAAAAAAATCCTTCTTTTTCCGCCCAATCAAAAATCCTCCAATTCTCAAAGGAGAATAGAAGAAATCATACTTTCATACAATATCTTAATTGAATTCTATGTAATGATCAATAAATTCAGTTGAATTCTAGATATACACATGTCAAAATCCTAGCACGAATCTATAATACATTCTATAAAGAATAAAGATTTTATATAGATAGTTGGACTGGAATTGACGAACACTTAATACCAATATTATTCTTTATTAGTATTAGTGTCCAATAAAAATATAAATGGGGCGTAGCCAAGTGGTAAGGCAACGGGTTTTGGTCCCGCTACTCGGAGGTTCGAATCCTTCCGTCCCAGAGCATATCCATTGTATACGAATACAGCTTTTTTGTTCAACAAGATTCTGTTTCAAGGCCTAATATTGGATAGAATATGATTCTTCTTTCTTTTCTGATTTTGAATGATTCTTTTTGTAATCATCTCTCAGTTTTTCACAAACGGAACTAAATCTGGTTCAAATGACATGCAAATGTAACTGAATCCTTTTGTGATCCAGATAAGATGCGACCTAGATCACAGTTGCAGAAAGATTACTTAACCTCGGGTTAAACAAAATATGAAAATACATATAAAACGAGGAAGTGCTTAGTCTATAGGTATGTATTGTTATCCTATTTCAGTGACAATAGTCTTTCTATTTTTGTGAAAAATAATTTGCATCCCTAAAATATTAAAATTGAAATATTTAACAATGGTATTTATTTTTATTGTTCGATCTATTTAGCTTATTTGCTTTAAATCATTGACAATTCGATTCGAAAAGAAACAGAGATTTATCTTTCTTATGATAATAAAATATAGTCTTTACTGTAAAACTTGACTCAAATAATGATGTATAAGTAGGAAACTTTTTCAATTATCAAGATTTGTAATGATTCCTTATGGCTTGAATCTTTGGGAAGTTGGAAATGGGTCAGTCTATCTTATTGAGTCACTTGAAGAGGCAGAGTCAAATAGAATTTATTTATTCGTGTTATTTCTGTTATTTCTGTTAGTTATGTTATTTCTATATTTATATTTCTGCATATTTCTATTAGATATTTTTTTTAGATAGAGATTTATAGAAAAATGTTCCATTCGTACAAAAAAGCCGGGGTCTTGCTAAGATTTTTTCAGAAAAGTATTTATTATCTATGGAGATAAGAAAAAATAGAAATTACTATGTCTCTGTACCGACTGAACCAATGACTATTCATGATTCCATAATTGAATCAATTCCATACTGGTTCCAAATTAGAGGAATGTTATGGTAAAACTTCGTTTAAAACGATGTGGTAGAAAGCAACGTGCGACTTGAAGGACACGATCCAGTGTGGATTCTTATTCTTACATCCGCCATTTTATATAGGAGTGAAGGTGCTCTTGGCTCGACGTCGTTTGTTCTATTCTACTAGAACCCTTCTTTTTTTATTGGGTTGTAATGTAAATAGTTCACGATGGAGCTCGAGTAGAAGGTATTGATTAATTTCTCAGGGACAACGATCTAGGGTTAATGCCAATCAATAAATTGGAACAACTTCGTAAGTATATCTTCGATATAGAAATTCAAAGGATCCGATTCGAGCAAATTTTCAATTCAAAAAAAATTTGTTGGAACGGCTAAAACTTTTTCGATCCACAGTGTATCGCGCGCGAATCAACCGTCGGTATGATTCTTTGATAGAAAGAAATCACAAAAGGGGTATGTTGCTACCATTTTGAAAGGATTAAGAAGCACCGAAGTAATGTCTAAACCTAAGGATTTAAAACAAAGATAAAGGATCCCAGAACAAGGAAACACCACTTCAATTGTCTCACGGATCCCGATAAAGAATCCAAACAGATTTTAAACGAGACAAAAGGGGGGTTAAAGACCACTCAATAAAAAAATATCTTAAAGAAAAATCTTTAAGATATTTGAGAATTATTCAACTTGAGTTATGAGTACAAATGATTTTTTATTTTTCAGGAAGGGTGCTAAATAAATATGAGTTAAATTATAGGCTAATTTATTTTACGGATTCCTTTCCTATTTATTCTAATTTTATCCATAGACAAAACTTCGAATCATTTTTTCTCGAGCCGTACGAAGAGAAAACTTCCTATACGGTTCTAGGGGGGGGGGTTCTTTTTCATCTACATCTATCCCGATGAGCCGTCTATCGAATCGTTGCAATTGATGTTCGGTCCCGAAGAGAAGGAAGAGATCTTCGGAAAGTGGGTTTTTATGATCCGATCAAGAATCAAACTTATTTAAACGTTCCCGCTATTCTCTATTTCCTTGAAAAAGGCGCTCAGCCTACAGGAACTGTTCAGGATATTTTAAAAAAGGCAGAGGTTTTTAAGGAACTTTGCCCTAATCAAGCGAAATTCAATTAAATTAAGGAAATAAAAACTAAGGGTAGGATAGTGATTTCTATATAATTTTGGATATCTTTTCTATACTATGTTTTTTTATTTCCTTCTTTTCTTACTCTATTCGTATCTATTTATCATTACTTTTATAGAATCTTTTTATTATTTGATTGATCCTCACAAAATAGAAAATTATGGCATTACCTGCA